TGAAGTGATACTTTGGCCCCCCCCCAAAAAAAAATCATTTCTTTCAATACTCACTTGTTACGTTATTGTTATCTTATTAGTTAACAATCCTAATGATTGGATTCATATGCTTAATTCCTGATAGTAAATAAAATAGTAAAATGATTATTCCTATTTATAATGATTATTCCTATTTATCTATTGTATTTTCATCAAATTGGGGGCAAGAAGACTCTATGGAAAAATGGTGGTTCAATTCGATGTTGTCTAACGATAAGTTAGAACATAGGTGTGGACTAAATAAATCAATGGATAGTCTTGATGCTATTGGACATACCAGTGGAAGTGAAGAACCCATTCTAAATGGTACGGAGAAAAACATTCCTAGTCGGAGTGATTGTGGCAGTTATAGTTTCAGAAATGTTGATTATTTATTTGATATCAGGGATATTTGGAGTTTGATCTCTGATGACACTTTTTTAGTTAGGGATAGTAATGGTGACAGTTTTTCTGTATGTTTTGATATTGAAAATAAGATTTTTGAGATTTACAATGATAGTTCTTTTCTGAGTGAACTAGAAAGTTTTTTTTCTAGTTATTTAAATAGTGGGTCTAAGAGAAACAATCACTTTAATAGTTGCATTGATAATTATCTTCGTTTTGAAGTCAGTATTAATAGTTCCATTTCGGGTGGTACCGACAATTACAGTGACAGTTACATTTATAGTTTCATTTGTACTGAAAATGTAACTGGTAGTGAAAGTGGGAGTTCTAGTTCTGGTATAAGAACTAGTAAAAATGGTAGTGATTTCAATATAAGAAGAAGATCTAATGATTTCGGTAGAAATAAAAAATACAGACATTTATGGGTTCAATGCGAAAATTGTTATGGATTAAATTATAAAAAATTTTTTAGGTCAAAAATGAATATTTGTGAACAGTGTGGATATCATTTGAAAATGAGCAGTTCAGATAGAATCGAACTTTCGATTGATCCGGGGACTTGGGATCCTATGGATGAAGATATGGTCTCTATGGACCCCATGGAATTTCATTCAGAGGGGGAACCCTATAGAGATCGTATCAATTCTTATCAAAGAAAGACAGGTTTAACTGAAGCTGTTCAAACAGGCATAGGTCAACTAAATGGTATTCCCATAGCAATTGGAGTTATGGATTTTAAGTTCATGGGAGGTAGTATGGGATCCGTAGTAGGCGAGAAAATCACCCGTTTGATCGAGTATGCTACTAATCGATCTTTACCTGTCATTATTGTGTGTGCTTCTGGAGGAGCGCGCATGCAAGAAGGAAGTTTGAGTTTGATGCAAATGGCTAAAATATCTTCCGCTTCATATAATTATCAATCAAATAAAAAATTATTCTATGTATCAATCCTTACATCTCCTACAACCGGTGGAGTAACAGCCAGTTTTGGTATGTTGGGAGATGTCATTGTTGCTGAACCTAATGCCTACATTGCATTTGCGGGTAAAAGAGTAATTGAACAAACATTGAATAAGACAGTACCCGATGGTTCACAAGCGGCTGAGTATTTATTCCATAAAGGTTTATTTGACCCAATTGTACCACGTAATCCTTTAAAAGGTGTTCTGAGTGAGTTATTTCAGCTCCACGGTTTCTTTCCCTTGAATCAAAATTCAAAAAATTAATAAAGTATAGCACAAATTTCAGTTATTTGTAGCGAACAAGTATTTAGTTCATCGTAATCAAAAAAAAACTAAAAAGAATGGTGTTTTCTTTGATGACATAAGTTCTACTTGTAATAAGAGTTAGAAGTTTCGGGTAATTACTTTTTATTTTTTCCTCCGGATCTCTTTTTTTATCCTACCTCTATTCATGATTAGTAATCACGAACCCTCTATCAACAGGATAAAAAAGTGAATTTTTCCCTCCGAGGAATTAGAATTAGGGAAAATAAAAAAAAAATTATCTGGCCTTCTTACGTATTAATATAGACAATAAAAAAAAATATCGAAATCAAAATAAAAAGAAATAAATATAAAATAGAGAATAGAAGTTATTTCTATATCTATCGATAACCCCCATTTTTTACTATGAATCCCCGTTTGTTGGATGGATCGAATTAGTTAGAGTCGCAAACTCCTAATAAAATCTTTTATTTTCATAATAAACTCCTTATTAGATTAGAAAGATAGAAAGAAATAAGGATGGGAGAAGAATAATAAAATATATTAATAAAGTGAATTATCATACATATTCGTGTAGAAAGATGAATAAGTACACTTCTTAGTTCTACATTCCTTGCACTTATTAACTACTTATAAATATTAATTTCTAAATATTAATACTTTTTATTAAATTTAATAAATTATTAATAAATAATTATAATATAATTCTAATATTATTATTATCTAATATTATTATTATATATAATATTTATATATATATTTATATATATATTTATATTATATATATATTTATATATTATAAATATAAATTATTATTTTTATAATAAATTATATTATTTATATATAATAAATAATATTATAAATATAATACAGTTTATGATATATACTTAACTTAGAATAGATATACTTATCATATCATAAGATATCTTTCTCTTTCTATTTCTAATAGATAGAAATATTAAATCGAGGCACCCATTCTATGACAGATCTCAACTTACCCTCTATTTTTGTGCCTTTAGTGGGCCTAGTATTTCCGGCAATTGCAATGGCTTCTTTATCTCTTCATGTCCAAAAAAATAAAATTGTCTAGATCCGATGGGACCAAATCTCATCAATTTATTTCAACACTGGATCATAATACAGATATTTATTTAGTGTAATATGGTACGATATGTGACTCTTTACGAACACAAATGAAAGAACTGTTATGCATGCAGATACATGATATCCGCATAAATGCATGTATATGCAGGTATAGCTGGTTAAATTTAAAATGGATCGGCGAATATTTTATTTAAATGGAAAGTCAATGTATCTAACAAATTACTTCTAACGGGTTTACATCAGAATAGTGCTAGTTAATGAAAGTGACTTCGGGATCAAGAAAGTAAAATTCATTTGGGTTATTCTCTCAATTCCAATCGAATGCAACTGGATCTAGTAGAGTATGAATTGGCGATCAGAACATATATGGATAGAACTTATAATGGGGTCTCGAAAAACAAGTAATTTTTTCTGGGCCTGTATCCTTTTTTTAGGTTCACTAGGATTCTTAGTGGTTGGAACTTCCAGTTATCTTGGTAGGAATCTGATATCCGTATTTCCATCTCAGCAAATTATTTTTTTTCCACAAGGGATCGTGATGTCTTTCTATGGGATCGCAGGTCTATTCATTAGCTCCTATTTGTGGTGCACAATTTCATGGAATGTAGGTAGTGGTTATGACCGATTCGATAGAAAAGAAGGAATAGTGTGTATTTTTCGTTGGGGATTTCCTGGAAAAAATCGTCGCATCTTCCTTCGCTTACTTATGAGAGATATCCAATCCATCAGAATGGAGGTTAAAGAGGGTCTTTATCCTCGTCGTGTCCTTTATATGGAAATCAGAGGCCAAGGAGCCATTCCCTTGACTCGTACTGATGAGTATTTTACTCCACGAGAAATTGAACAAAAAGCTGCCGAATTGGCCTATTTCTTGCGCGTACCAATTGAAGTATTTTGAAATGAACTGAAGAAAAAATTGAAAAAACTTGCTAATTTCCTTTTTAATACAACCGTCGACTCTATCTGATATTTTTCTGAAGTACGAGTTCTATAAAAAGGTATTGAACCCATGGATCTATTTCCCATTTTTGTCTAGTAATTTAGATCTCGGATCTAGAAGGAAAGGAATATAGAAATAGAATAAGGGTCCTTTTAGGATAAAAATGAAAAAAAAAAGAAAGCCTGGGTCTCCCTCCCATATATTTCATCCATAATATTTTTGCCCTGGTGGGTCTCTCTCTCATTTAATAAATGTCTGGAACCTTGGGTTACTAATTGGTGGAATACCGGGAAATCCGAAACTTTTTTGAATGATATTCAAGAGAAAAACGTTCTAGAAAGATTCATAGAATTGGAAGAACTATTCCTCTTGGATGAAATGATAAAGGAGTACCCGGAGACACATATACAAAAACTTCGTATAGGAATACATAAGGAAACGATACAATTGGTCAAAACACACAATGAATATCATCTCCATATCATTTTGGATTTCTCGACAAATATAATTTGTTTCGCTATTCTAAGTGGTTATTTTATTCTGGGTAATGAAGAACTTGTCATTCTTAATTCTTGGATTCAGGAATTCCTCTATAACTTAAGTGACACAATAAAAGCTTTTTTGATTCTTTTAGTTACTGATTTATGGATCGGATTTCATTCGACCCATGGTTGGGAACTAATGATTGGTTCGGTCTACAACGATTTTGGATTGGTTCATAACGATCAAATTATATCTAGTCTTGTTTCCACTTTTCCAGTTATTCTAGATACAATTGTGAAATATTGGATCTTCTATTATTTAAATCGTGTATCTCCTTCACTTGTAGTCATTTATCATTCAATGAATGAATGAAGAACTCATTTGATCTCCTGATATCAATCAAATCAGAATCTTTCTTCGTATATAAAATAAAGAAAGCATTTTAAATCTTACTTAATTCTTTATACTTCTAGCTCTTCAAGGTATTCGTCCTATATTCCAGTACAATTATCCCAGTACAATGACAGACTCGTGTATAGGGAACTATACTAGCTACCTATCTAATTTATTGTAGAAATTCCGGGATCAATGATTGGACATGCAAAATAGAAATACTTTTTCTTGGGTAAAGGAACAGATGACTCAATCGATTTCTGTATCGATCATGATATATGTAATAACTCGGGCATCTATTTCAAATGCATATCCCATTTTTGCGCAGCAGGGTTATGAAAACCCACGAGAAGCAACTGGACGAATTGTATGTGCCAATTGCCATTTAGCTAATAAGCCCGTGGATATTGAAGTTCCGCAAGCCGTGCTTC